CGCCAACGGGAACGTTCAATACGTCTATTGGAATTGGCTCTGTATCAATGAAATCTCATCATCCATACATAATGAATTGGTATGGTATATTCATACCATAACATATGAACAGTAAGAAATAGAATTCTTATCGATACTGGAACTCATAGGGAAGAAAATGGATTTATGGATGGAATCAAATATACAGTATTTACAGACAAAAGTATTAGGTTATTGGGGAACAATCAATATACTTCTAATGTCGAATCAGGATCAACTAGGACAGAAATAAAGCATTGGGTCGAACTCTTCTTTGGTGTCAAGGTAATAGCTATGAATAGTCATCGACTCCCGGGAAAGGGTAGAAGAATGGGACCCACTATGGGACATACAATGCATTACAGACGTATGATCATTACGCTTCAACCGGGTTATTCTATTCCACCTCTTAGAAAGAAAAGAACTTAAATCAAAATACTTAATAACACGGCGATACATTTATACAAAACTTCTACCCCGAGCACACGCAATGGAGCCGTCGGCAGTCAAGTGAAATCCAATCCACGAAATAATTTGATCTATGGACAGCGTCATTGTGGTAAAGGTCGTAATGCCAGAGGAATCATTACCGCAAGGCATAGAGGGGGGGGTCATAAGCGTCTATACCGTAAAATCGATTTTCGACGGAATGAAAAAGACATATCTGGTAGAATCGTAACCATAGAATACGACCCTAATCGAAATGCATATATTTGTCTCATACACTATGGGGATGGTGAGAAGAGATATATTTTACATCCCAGAGGGGCTATAATTGGAGATACCATTGTTTCTGGTACAGAAGTCCCTATCTCAATGGGAAATGCCCTACCTTTGAGTGCGGTTTGAACCATTGATTTACGTAATTGGAAGTAACCAATTAGGTTTACGACAAAACCTAGAAATCGATCACTGATCCAATTTGAGTACCTCTACGGGATAGACCTCAACAGAAAACTGAAGAGTAACGGCAGCAAGTGATTGAGTTCAGTAGTTCCTCATATAAAATTATTGACTCTAGAGATATAGTAATATGGAGAAGACAAAATTGTTTGAAGCACCGACAGAGCCGGAAGCGCCCCCTGTTTCAAAGAGAGGAGGACGGGTTATTCACATTTCATTTGATGGTCAGAGGCGAATTGAAAGCTAAGCAGTGGTAATTCTACCCCCGGGAAAAATAGATATGTCTCCTACGTTACCCGTAATATGTGGAAGTATCGACGTAATTTCATAGAGTCATTCGGTCTGAATGCTACATGAAGAACATAAGCCAGATGAAGGAGCGGGGAGACCTAGGGTGTAGAAGATCATAACATGAGTGATTCAGCAGATTTGGATTCCTATATATCCACTCATGTGGTACTTCATCATACGATTCATATGAGATCCATCTGTCTAGATATCATCATATACATCCAGAAAGCCGTATGCTTTGGAAGAAGCTTGTACAGTTTGGGAAGGGGTTTTGATTGATCAAAAAGAAGAATCTACTTCAACCGATATGCCCTTAGGCACGGCCATACATAACATAGAAATCACACTTGGAAAGGGTGGACAATTAGCGAGAGCAGCGGGTGCTGTAGCGAAACTGATTGCAAAAGAGGGTAAATCGGCCACATTAAAATTACCATCTGGGGAGGTCCGTTTGATATCCAAAAACTGCTCAGCAACAGTCGGACAAGTGGGTAATGTTGGGGTGAACCAGAAAAGTTTGGGTAGAGCCGGATCTAAGTGTTGGCTAGGTAAGCGTCCTGTAGTAAGAGGAGTAGTTATGAACCCCGTAGACCATCCCCATGGGGGTGGTGAAGGTAGGGCCCCAATTGGTAGAAAAAAACCCACAACCCCTTGGGGTTATCCTGCGCTTGGAAGAAGAAGTAGAAAAAAGAATAAATATAGTGATAGTTTGATTCTTCGTCGCCGTAGTAAATAGGAGAATATTGAAAATAGAATATGTTTCCTCGTCTTTACAAAAAAAAAAGATAGGAGTAATTAGCCGTGACACGTTCACTAAAAAAAAATCCTTTTGTAGCTAATCATTTATTGGGAAAAATTTCGAAGCTCAACATGAGGGCAGAAAAAGATACAATCGTAACTTGGTCCCGGGCATCTACCATTATACCCATAATGATCGGCCATACAATTGCTATTCATAATGGAAAGGAACATTTACCTATTTATATAACAGATCGTATGGTAGGTCACAAATTGGGAGAATTTGCACCTACTCTTAATTTCCGGGGGCACGCGAGAAACGATAATAAATCTCGTCGTTAATGTTAATTAATAAAAAAGTGAATATGGGTGCTCGTCGTTTATTGGTGGGAGGTGAACCTTATGATAAAGAGTGACCCGGATGTAGAAGTATACGCTTTAGGGCAACATATACGTATGTCTGCTCATAAAGCGCGAAGAGTAATTGATCAGATTCGTGGTCGTACCTACGAAGAAACACTTATGATACTAGAACTCATGCCTTATCGAGCATGTTATCCAATTTTTAAATTAGTTTATTCTGCAGCAGCAAATGCTAGTCACAATATGGGTTTCAACGAAACGGCTTTAATTATTAGTCAAGCCGAAGTTAATGAGGGTACTATCATTAAAAAGTTAAAACCCCGGGCTCGAGGGCGTAGTTATCCGATAAAAAGGCCCACCTGTCATATAACTATTGTATTGCAAGATATATCTAAAGATAAAAACTATTTCATATGGTTAAGAAAAGGTGGATGGGTATATAAAGATAGGTATACAGATGTCAGACAAAGGTATCTATATATGATAGATTTTGCACGATATTTTAACGGAAGTATGATGATATGGGATAATAGAGAAATGATATGGCCTTATAGAGACAGCGAGGTGTTATGGGACAAAAAATAAATCCACTTGGTTTCAGGCTTGGTACAACCCAAAGCCATCATTCTGTTTGGTTTGCACAACCAAAAAGTTATTCCGAGGGTCTCCAGGAAGATAAAAAAATACAGGATTGTATCAAGAATTATGTACAAAAAAATATGAAAATATCCTCTGGTGTCGAGGGAATTGCACGCATAAAGATTCAAAAAAGAATCGATCTGATCCAGGTCATAATATATATGGGATTCCCGAAATTGTTAATAGAGGGCAGCCCGCGAGGAATCGAAGAATTACAGAGCAATGTACAAAAAGAATTTAATTCGGCGAGCCGAAAACTTAACATTGCTATCACAAGAGTTGCAAAACCTTATGGACAGCCTAATATTCTTGCAGAATTTATAGCCGGGCAATTAAAGAATAGAGTTTCATTTCGAAAGGCAATGAAAAAAGCGATTGAATTAACTGAACAAGCAGATACAAAAGGAATTCAAGTACAAATTGCAGGGCGTATCGACGGAAAAGAAATTGCGCGTGTCGAATGGATCAGAGAAGGTAGGGTTCCCCTACAAACCATTCGCGCTAAAATTGATTATTGTTCCTATACAGTTCGAACTATCTATGGGGCATTAGGAATAAAAATTTGGATATTTGCAGATGAGGAATAAGGGTCCTTTCGTTGTCTTTCTGTTCTATCAATTTGTCAATTGAACGAAAAAATAACAAACTCGTTCATTTTTTTTCGTTCAATCAAAAATTCTAATTTTTCTAATTCTTAATTTAATTCTATAGGGTTGAATAACAATTCGATTGACTCCATATAATTGCTATGCTTAGTGTGTGACTCGTTGGTTTTTTATTTAGAGTTAGGATTGAAAAACAAGGGACCGTGCCCTAATAACTAATAACCAGCTCATTGCTTCGTATTATCTGGATCCAAGGAACCGGTCACTATATGATGTATCGATCATATTGTTGTAGCAACTGAAATAAATATTTTTAAATATTTACTTTTACCTAAAAAATGAATCAATCAGATTATAAGATAAGGTTGTAAAGCAAAAACAAAGGGATATGGATAGATGGAAGGGCGAGAGAAAGAAAGAACAAGGAATAACAAATATATATGATTCCAATATGTATGGTCTATGAACTATTTAATAAAAGGCAATGTAATAAAGCATTAAATTAAAATTAAAAAATAGGTAAAAAATTTATAATTATATGAATCCAATTCATAAGAAAAAAAAAAGAAATAAAGAGCACCGAGTCAATAAAGACTGAGGAGATTGATTCAGGAACAAATTTGATTAGGGGCTCCATTGCAGAGTTCGGGCCTAGTCATTAATTGAGAAGCGATGGGAACGACAGAACCTGTGACTGCGGAGGATTTCGATTCCCTTGAAAACGAATCCTAATGATTCATTGAGTGGGATGGCGGAACGCGCCAAGAACCAATTCATTTATTCTGAGAGGTCATGGGATACCCCTAAATGAAAGGGGTTTAAAAGAGCAAATATTCGCCCGCGAAAGCCTTGTTGAATTGCTAAGTTTTGGGCGATTCAATACCGGTAAAAACGAAGATTTATATTATAATTACATTAATATATTATAATTACATTAAATAGAAATATATTTCTTTATATACGAGCAAGATAAAAAAATTCCACGATTCGTTGTATTATAAATTTAATTTAATAATATTTCGTTTAATTCGCGAGGAGCTGGATGAGAAGAAACTCTCATGTCCGGTTCTGCAGTAGAGATGGCATTGAGAAACAACCATCAACTATAACCCCAAAAGAACCAGATTTCGTAAACAACATAGAGGAAGGATGAAGGGAGTATCTTATCGAGGAAATCAAATTTGTTTCGGTGGATACGCCCTTCAGGCACTTGAACCCGCTTGGATCACATCTAGACAAATAGAAGCGGGGCGACGAGCCATGACACGATACGCGCGTCGTGGTGGAAAAATATGGGTACGTATATTTCCAGACAAACCTGTTACAGTAAGGCCTACCGAAACACGTATGGGTTCGGGGAAAGGATCCCCCGAATATTGGGTATCCGTCGTTAAACCGGGTCGAATACTTTATGAAATGGGTGGAGTATCAGAAATTGTAGCCAGAGAAGCTATTTCTATAGCTGCGTCCAAAATGCCTATACGAACTCAATTCATTATTGCGGAATAGAGATGTGGAACTAAAGGAAAGGGGCCCTTGTGATGAAAAAACCCGCAGTTTCTTTATTTCTGGACAAACAATATTTCTTCTTTTTTTTTTTTTTTATTCGCCCTTTGCATTTAACGAAAAAAAATAATGATATGATTCAACCTCAGACCTATTTAAATGTAGCGGACAACAGCGGGGCGAGAGAATTAATGTGTATTCGAATCATAGGAGCTAGTAATCGCCGATATGCTCATATTGGTGACGTCATTGTTGCTGTAATCAAAGAAGCAGTGCCCAATATGCCTCTACAAAGATCAGAAGTAATCAGAGCTGTAATTGTACGTACACGTAAAGAACTCAAACGTGACAATGGTATGATAATACAATATGATGACAATGCAGCAGTTGTAATTGATCAAGAAGGAAATCCAAAAGGAACCCGAGTTTTTGGTGCGATCGCTCGGGAATTGAGACAGTTGAATTTTACTAAAATAGTCTCATTAGCTCCTGAGGTATTATAAAAAAATTCTAAATACTAATAAACGAGAACATAATATAAATATAGTTAGTTTACGTAGAGTATCTTAAATAGTAGGATATCTGAATTCGATTCAATTAATTAGTAGATTGTGTCTCACGCATATACCTTTAATAATAAATTCATAAACAAAGGCGGATCATGTTGATTATATAAAAACTCGGAGGCACCAATAATTATAGTTCATTATGGGTAGGGACACTATTGCCGAAATAATAACTTCTATACGAAATGCTGACATGGATAAAAAAGGAACGGTTCGAATAGCAGCTACAAATATCACCGAAAATATTGTTAAAATACTTCTACGAGAAGGCTTTATCGAAAATGTGAGAAAACATCGAGCAAGCAAGAAATACTTCTTGGTTTCAACTCTGCGACATAGAAGGAATAGACAAGGACCATATCAAACTGTTTTAAAACGTATCAGTCGACCCGGCCTGCGAATTTATTCCAACCATCAACGAATTCCTAGGATTTTAGGAGGAATGGGTATTGTAATTCTTTCTACTTCTCGAGGTATAATGACAGACCGAGAGGCTCGGCTAGAAGGAATTGGAGGGGAAATTTTGTGTTATATATGGTGATCTTTCTGGGATCCGAATTGCATCCGCAACTTGCTGTTTTTATTTTTGTTTTGTGAAAAAAATGGGTTGTCTAATATCACCCTTCCTCTATTAGTTGATAATTCAAGGGGTTACCTAGAATGAAAGAACGAAAATGGATTCGGGAAGGTTTAGTTACTGAATATTACCAATGGTATGTTTCGAGTTCGCTTAGATAATGAAGATCTTATTCTAGGTTATGTTTCTGTTTCGGAGAGGATCCGCCGTAATTTTATACGGATACTACCGGGCGATAGAGTAAAAATGGAAGTTAAGTCGTTATGATTCAACCAGGGAACGCATAATTTATAGACTCCGCAACAAAGATTCAAACGATTAAATTAAAATGAAGTTGCTTTTTCAACATTCCTCTCGTGCGTATACAATTTACAATTGGAGGTTAAAAATTTCAAGAGACTTATTTTCTTCCAAGGAATAGATTCAGAATTAAGGTAAGGAATGACAAATATGAAAATAAGGGCTTCCGTTCGTAAAATTTGTGAAAAATGTCGACTGATCCGTAGGCGGGGACGAATTATAGTAATTTGTTCCAACCCGAGGCATAAACAGAGACAAGGATAATCTTTCTTAAAAGGGGCTCTCCAAAGGATCCAATCCAAAAATAGAGGATCTGTTTTGATATGAAATGGATATATCCGTATATCTCTGACTCATATTTATGAGATGATAAAATATGACAAAAACCATACCGAGAATTGGCTCACGTAGGAATGGACGCATTGGTTCACGTAAGAATGCACGTCGAATACCAAAAGGAGTTATTCATGTTCAAGCAAGTTTCAACAATACCATTGTAACGGTTACGGATATACGGGGTCGGGTGGTTTCGTGGTCCTCAGCCGGTACTTGTGGCTTCAGGGGCACAAGAAGGGGGACGCCGTTTGCAGCTCAAACCGCAGCCGCAAACGCTATTCGTACAGTAGTAGATCAGGGTATGCAACGAGCAGAAGTCATGATAAAAGGTCCTGGTCTTGGAAGAGATGCAGCATTACGAGCCATTCGCAGAAGTGGTATACTATTAAGTTTTGTCAGAGACGTAACCCCTATGCCACATAATGGATGTAGACCTCCTAAAAAAAGACGTGTATAGAAATAAGAGTTGAACGGATTTCAAGAGAAATAAATGATTCAATGATCTGATCAAATAATATTACTATGCTTCGAGAGGAAATAGCAGTATCTACTCGGACACTACAGTGGAAGTGTGTTGAATCAAGAGCGGACAGCAAGCGTCTTTATTATGGACGTTTTATTCTGTCTCCGCTTATGAAAGGCCAAGCCGATACAATAG